AGGATTACTCGTTAAGGGTTGATCCAATTTGAGAGATTCACCCTCGGAAACAAGAAGTTCTGGTCCTGGAGGGATAATATCAATAACTTGACGTCCATCCAATGGATCCACTATGGTTATTTCGTATCCCCCCTTTTCTTTTCGTATGATTTTGTTTACTATACCCGTCACTGTAGTGTTATAAACATTATTGTTACTCTTGCTTCCGTCGGGATAAATCTGCCCCCTTCCCCTGTTTCCGCCTACGTATATGGGATATTTTAAGAAGTGAACATCTTTCTTAGTAGCGGGGTCCGGGGAAAGAATAGGAAAGGTGATTTCACTATATTTTTGACCAGGAACAGGACCTATCACAAGAATATTTTTTTTAGTGGAGCGGTAGCTCTGAAAAGACAGATTTCCCATCTTTTCTTTAATCTCGGGCGAAATACGGTCGGGGGGGGCTAATTCAAAACCCTCAGGTAAAATAAGAACAGCCCCTACATTCAAAGCCCCCTTTTTACCATTAGCAAGAACTTGTTTCAGTTGCAGATCATAAGGAATTCGAACAACTGCTTCAAATATAGTATTGGGCAGTACCGATTGTGGAACCTCAATATCCACAGGTTTGTTTGCCAAATGGCAATTGGCACATACAATACGGCCAGTCGCTTCTCGTGGATTTTCATAACTCTGCTGTGCAAAAATGGGATACGCATTTGAAATAGGCGCCCGAGTTATTAGATATATGATGAGCGAGACGGAACTGATTCGAATAATATCTTCCTTTATCGAAGAAAAAGTCTTTCTAGTTTGCATGGTCTAATCATTGATCCCCAAAATTTATACAATAAAATTAGATAAAGAACTATACTAGTGACTTATCTACGATTCTGCGATTTAGTGAAATAATTGGGGTGGAATATTGAAGGAATCCCCCGGAGTGGCTAGAAAGAATAAGTCTTTTTTTTTACTTATGTACAACGTAATAAACATTATAATTGGACCGTTCAATCATTTTTCAATCATTCATTGAATAATAAATCACTACAAGTGACGGAGAGACGCGATTTAAATAGCGAAAAATCAAATATTTAAAAATTGTATCTAAAATAACTGGAAAAGTAGAAACAAGACCAGATATAATTTGATTATAATGATAAAATCCAAAATCTCTGTAAATAGAACCAATTATTAGTTCCCAACCATGGGGCGAATGGAATCCTATGCATAAATCGGTTAATAAAAGAATAGAAAAAGCTTTTATTGTGTCGCTTAAATTATATATAAATTCTTGAAGACAAGAGTTAAGAAAAATAAGGTCTTCATTAGCTATAATAGAATAAAGACTTAGAATAAGGAAATATATTATATTTGTTGAGAAATGGAAAATCGTATGTATACGACTCTCATTATGTACCTTGATCAATTGGATCGTTTCTTTGTAGACTCCAGCATGAAGCTTTTCTAAACCCCTAAGGGGGTAGTCCTTTATCATTTCCTCGAAGAAGGATAGTTCCTCTAATTCTATGAAATTTTTTATAATATCCTTTTCTTCAATATCATTCAAAAAAATTTCGGAGGGCCGAGTATTCCACCAATTATTAACCCAAGATTCCAGATTTTTGTTAAATGTAAATGAGAGAGCGATCCACCAAGGCAAAAATACTATAGATGCAACATATATAAGGGAAATAAATTCTTTCTTTTTTACCATTTGCCCGTCTGTGAATTTTGAAATGAACTCAGCTCATTCGTCGACTCTATCAGTTCTATGACATTAGAAATCTCGAGTCTATATCCCTACTTTTTATTTGTGATTTGGTCCTTGAATTTCGAAACGCAAGAACTCCCTGGTAACCCGCAGTACGGGAATAATTAATATAAATTATTTATTGTGAAATCTTGTGATATATGAGATGAATCTATTATTTCAATTTCTTAGTTCTTTTGTTTTGTTAATGAATTGATTTCAGTGGATTTAACTACGCATCAAAAAAAATAATTTATGGACAAAAAGAATTTCGTTGTTCCGTGTCCGTTTACTTTTTTTGTTCTAATCAAAGTTCGGCATAAACTTACATTAAGCTTTTCTATATTTCTATAGAAAAAAGAGAATTCTTAAGTTATCATTTTTTTCTTTATCTTTTGCTAAGAATAAGAAAGCTTTCACTTTTTTCAAAAAACTTCAATTGGTACACGCAAGAAATAGGCCAATTCAGCGGCTTTCTGTTCAATTTCTCGTAGAGTAAAATTATGGTCGATACGAGTCAAAGGAATGGACCCCTGGCCTCTTATTTCGATATAAAGTATAGGACGAGAAAAAAAACCCTCTTTAACTTCCATTCTGATAGATTGAATGTCTTTCATAAGGAATCGCAGGAGGATGCGACGAGTTTTTCCAGGAAATCCCCAACGAAAAATATACACTATTCCTTCTTTTATATCGAATCGATCATAACCACTACCTACATTCCACACAATTGTGCACCACAAATATGAACTAATAAAAAGACCTGCTATTCCATAGAAAGACATCACGATTCCTTGTGGAAAAAAAATGATTTGCTGAGAGGTAAATAACGGTATAAAATACCTACCAAAATAACTATAAATTCCAACCAATAAAAACCCTACTGAACCTAAAAAAAGGATAAAGGCCCAGCAAAAATTACTTGGTTTTCGAGACCCTGCTATAAGTTCTATCCATATCCAGTCTGATCGCCAACTCATACTATAACTAAACCTACTTGCATTGTAATTGGGAGGTAACATAACCCCAATAAATTTGACTTTAATTTTTTTGTTTCCGAAGTAACCCTCATCAACTAGTACTATTATGATGTGAAGCTTTAGGAGTAATTCATCAATTGTTTAGATTAGAGTTAAACTAAAAAATAACATCCGTTTCACATGTATATGATTTATATATATCCCCAGCCATGTGGATATATTTTCTTTATGTTTCAAAAATCGCCTATTTTCAAAAAGTTATAAGTCATTTACTCATGATGTTTATGCATACGAGCTTATGCTCGGAGGAAACTACCCGTTCTACTAAAAATATATTTGTGTTATGCTCCAAGTAAGCCTAAGTCTTAAAAAAACTAGAAAAAAACAAGATTGAACCTCAAATTAACTAAAAAATCTTGTTTTTTTGAACATGAAGAGATAAAGAAACCATAGCAATTGCCGGAAATACTAAGCCCACTAAAGGCACAAAAAAAGCAGGTAAGTTGCTGATAGTTATCATAGAATGAATGGTTACCTCGATTTAATATTTATACCTGTTATAAAGATTTCTTCTATTTTATATATAATTATATATGATATATGAAGTGAGTATTGAATATATACAAGGAGATTTAAAATAGAAGAGTATATTATGTATATATACTAAGATATAATAAAGAATAAATATAATAGGGAGTAAAAATAGTACTATAATAATCTATTATAGTAAGTATATTATAAATAGGCTTTTTCATCTTTGGATATGAAATAGATGTATGATAATCCACTTCTTTTTTATTTTATTATTGGTCTGTTCTATTTATTTTATTCTAATTTTTTTAATATAGATAAAAAAAAAAAGACCCATAATTCTTTCTCCAATTCAATCTTATATTACTAACGAAAAATAACATTCTTCAGACTTTTACTTTCATTTCTATAAACTAAATAACTACTTAGTCGCCCCGAAACAAATAATAAAATGTAGAATTAATTTAATAAGAAATTAAGGATTATACGGTTCTACTTGAATTTTCATTCAAAGGAAAGAAAGCATGGAGCTGAAATAATTCACTCAGAACTCCCTTTAAAGGATTACGTGGTACGATTGGATCAAATAAGCCCTTTTGGAATAAATATTCAGCTACTTGTGAACCCTCAGGTACTGTCTTATTCAATGTTTGTTCAATTACTCTTTTACCAGCAAATGCAATGTAGGCATCGGGTTCGGCAATAATGATATCCCCCAACATACCAAAACTAGCTGTTACCCCCCCCGTAGTAGGAGATGTAAGGATTGCTACATAGAATAACTTTTTAGTTGATTGATAATCATATAAAACAGAAGAGATTTTCGCCATTTGCATCAAGCTCAAACTTCCTTCTTGCATGCGTGCTCCTCCGGAAGCACACACTAGAATCAGAGGGACAAATTGATTGGTAGCATACTCGATCAAACGTGTTATTTTCTCACCCACTACAGATCCCATACTACCCCCCATAAACTGAAAATCCATAACCCCAATGGCTACGGGAATACCATTTAGTTTACCTGTACCTGTTTGAACAGCTTCAGTTAATCCTGTCTTTCTTTGATAAGACTCAATACGATCTTTATAGGGTTCTTCCTCTGAATGAAATTCAATAGGATCCAGAGAGGCCAGGTCTTCATCTGTAGGGTTCCAAGTACCCGGATCAATCAAAAGTTCAATTCTATCGGAACTACTCATTTTCAAATGACATCCACAATGTTCACAAATATTCATTTTTGATTTCAAAAATTTCTTATAATTTAATCCATAACAATTTTCGCATTGAACCCACAAATGCCTGTATTTTTGAGTTACATCTAAATCATTAGAACTTTCTCTTCTAGTTAAATCAATATCATCCGTAATAGTTCTTGTACTGGAACTTTCACTTTCATTACTATTTTGACCACAAATATAACTGACATTGTAATTTTCACTACTAGTTAAAACGGAGCTATCAATAGAAATTTGATAAAAAAGATAACTGTCAATGCAACTATTAACATGATTTTTCCAACTATATTTAGTATTATACATGTAACGATCGTAACGAGGATGATTATTCTGATAACTAGAAAAAAATTTTTCTGGTTCACTTACAAAAGAATTATTATTGTCAATGGCAATCTCAAAAATTGCATTTTCAATATCAAAATATATTGAGTAGCTAGTCCGATTACTATCCCTAACTAAAAAAGTGTAATCAGATATCAAATTCCTAATGGATCTGACGTCGACTAAATGATCAACATTACT